GCTGGCGTAGCTTAACTAAAGCATAACACTGAAGCTGTTAAGATGGACCCTAGAAAGTCCCGCAGGCACAAAGGCTTGGTCCTGACTTTATTATCAGCTTTAACTGAACTTACACATGCAAGTCTCCGCACTCCTGTGAGGATGCCCTTAATCCCCTGCCCGGGGACGAGGAGCTGGCATCAGGCACGCCCCGGCAGCCCAAGACGCCTTGCTAAGCCACACCCCCAAGGAAACTCAGCAGTGATAGATATTAAGCTATAAGCGAAAGCTTGACTTAGTTAAGGTTAAGAGGGCCGGTAAAACTCGTGCCAGCCACCGCGGTTATACGAGAGGCCCTAGTTGATAATCACCGGCGTAAAGAGTGGTTAGGAATTATATTTAATAAAGCCGAACACCCCCTTGGCTGTCATACGCACCTGGGGGCACGAAGCCCCACTGCGAAAGCAGCTTTAATCACCACCTGAACCCACGACAGCTATGATACAAACTGGGATTAGATACCCCACTATGCCTAGCCGTAAACTTTGATGGAAACATACAACTAACATCCGCCAGGGAACTACAAGCGCCAGCTTAAAACCCAAAGGACTTGGCGGTGCCTCAGACCCACCTAGAGGAGCCTGTTCTAGAACCGATAACCCCCGTTCAACCTCACCACCTCTTGTTTTCCCCGCCTATATACCACCGTCGTCAGCTTACCCTGTGAAGGATTTATAGTAAGCAAAATGGGCATGACCCAAAACGTCAGGTCGAGGTGTAGCGCATGGGGTGGGAAGAAATGGGCTACATTCTCTAAATTAGAGCATTACGAACCACGCTGTGAAACCAGCGTCCGAAGGTGGATTTAACAGTAAACAGAAAGCAGAGAGTTCTCTTGAAACTGGCTCTGAGGCGCGCACACACCGCCCGTCACTCTCCCCAAGTTCAATCTACCCTTCTAACTAAGAAGTTAACCGAACAAAGGGGAGGCAAGTCGTAACATGGTAAGTGTACCGGAAGGTGCACTTGGAATAACCAGAGTGTAGCTAAGACAGAAGAGCACCTCCCTTACACCGAGAAGACATCCGTGCAAATCGGGTCACCCTGAGCTGACTAGCTAGCCCACACATTTGGTCTAACACCACAACATATATAACCCCACAAAACTTAGAATTAAGTCAACAAACCATTTTTCCCCCTTAGTATGGGCGACAGAAAAGGGAATAATTGAGCAACAGAGAAAGTACCGCAAGGGAAAGCTGAAAGAGAACTGAAACAACCCATTTAAGCCTAGAAAAGCAGAGATTAAATCTCGTACCTTTTGCATCATGATTTAGCCAGCAAACCCGAGCAAAGAGAACTTTAGTTCAGGCCCCCGAAACTAGACGAGCTACTCCGGGACAGCCTATTATAGGGCCAACCCGTCTCTGTGGCAAAAGAGTGGGAAGAGCCCCGAGTAGAGGTGATAAACCTATCGAGCCTAGTTATAGCTGGTTGCTTAGGAAATGAATAGAAGTTCAGCCCCCTGGCTTTCTTAGGACCCTAAGGTAAAACTAACCTCGTCCCATAGAAACCAAGGGAGTTAGTCAAAGGAGGTACAGCTCCTTTGAACAAGGACACAACCTTAACAGGCGGCTAAGGATCATAATTACTAAGGTAACCTGTTACAGTGGGCCTAAGAGCAGCCACCTGCATAGAAAGCGTTAAAGCTCAGACAGACACGAACCTCTTATTTTGATAAGAAATCCTACCCCCTAACCGTACTAAGCCGTTCCATGCCCCCATGGAAGAGATTATGCTAGAATGAGTAATAAGAGGGGACAACCCTCTCCCAGCACATGTGTAAGTCGGACCGGACCCCCCACCGACAAATAACGAACCCAAACCAAGAGGGAAATGCAGGCCAGAAGAGAAACCGAGAAAAGCCTACAAAACTAATCGTTAAACCCACACAGGAGTGCCCACAAGGAAAGACCCAAAGGAAGAGAAGGAACTCGGCAAACACAAGCCTCGCCTGTTTACCAAAAACATCGCCTCTTGCAAATCAAAGCATAAGAGGTCCCGCCTGCCCTGTGACTATGGGTTTAACGGCCGCGGTATTTTGACCGTGCGAAGGTAGCGCAATCACTTGTCTTTTAAATGAAGACCTGTATGAATGGCATCACGAGGGCTTAGCTGTCTCCTCTTCCAAGTCAGTGAAATTGATCTGCCCGTGCAGAAGCGGGCATAAGTACATAAGACGAGAAGACCCTATGGAGCTTTAGACACCAGGCAGATCACGTCAAGCAACCTTGAGTTAACAAGTAAAAACGCAGTGACCCCTAGCCCATATGTCTTTGGTTGGGGCGACCGCGGGGGAAAACAAAGCCCCCATGTGGACTGGGGGCACTGCCCCCACAGCCGAGAGCTACAGCTCTAAGCACCAGAATTTCTGACCAGAAATGATCCGGCGAACGCCGATCAACGGACCGAGTTACCCTAGGGATAACAGCGCAATCCTCTCCCAGAGTCCCTATCGACGAGGGGGTTTACGACCTCGATGTTGGATCAGGACATCCTAATGGTGCAGCCGCTATTAAGGGTTCGTTTGTTCAACGATTAAAGTCCTACGTGATCTGAGTTCAGACCGGAGTAATCCAGGTCAGTTTCTATCTATGAAGTGATGTTTCCTAGTACGAAAGGACCGGAAAGAAGGGGCCCATGCTTAAGGCACGCCCCACCCCCACCTGATGAAGGCAACTAAAACAGGCAAGGGGGCACACCAAGGTGTGCCTGAGATAACGGCGCGCTAAGGTGGCAGAGCCCGGTAATTGCGAAAGGCCTAAGCCCTTTTTCTCAGAGGTTCAAACCCTCTCCTTAGCTATGATCACGACCCTAATCACCCACGTTATTAATCCCCTTGCCTACATCGTGCCCGTTCTCCTGGCAGTTGCTTTCCTCACCCTCCTAGAACGGAAAGTCCTCGGGTATATACAACTTCGGAAAGGACCTAACATTGTCGGCCCCTATGGGTTACTTCAACCTATTGCAGATGGGGTTAAGCTCTTTATTAAAGAACCGATTCGACCGTCTACCTCCTCCCCCTTCCTATTCCTCGCCACACCAATACTTGCCTTAACACTCGCACTTACCTTATGGGCCCCCATGCCCATTCCCTACCCCGTCACTGATCTAGGCCTAGGGGTACTCTTTGTCCTTGCCTTGTCAAGCCTTGCCGTATATTCAATTCTTGGCTCAGGCTGGGCCTCTAATTCTAAATATGCTTTAATCGGGGCCCTTCGAGCCGTAGCACAAACTATTTCCTACGAAGTAAGCCTAGGCCTTATCTTACTTAGCGTGATTATTTTCACAGGGGGTTTTACACTTCAGACTTTCAATGTTGCTCAAGAAAGCATCTGATTGCTCGTTCCAGCCTGACCCCTTGCTGCCATATGATATATTTCAACGCTAGCTGAGACAAACCGTGCCCCCTTTGACCTCACAGAGGGGGAATCAGAACTAGTCTCTGGGTTTAATGTAGAATACGCCGGAGGACCCTTCGCCCTTTTTTTTCTGGCGGAGTATGCCAACATCCTCCTCATAAATACGCTCTCAACCATCCTATTTCTGGGGGCATCACATATCCCCGCCTTCCCCGAACTAACAGCCATAAATCTAATAACAAAAGCCGCCCTACTATCCGTAGTCTTTTTATGGGTGCGAGCCTCATACCCCCGCTTTCGGTACGACCAGCTCATACACCTTGTTTGAAAAAGCTTCCTACCTATAACCCTGGCACTCGTCCTATGACACCTTGCACTCCCAATCGCACTGGCCGGCCTACCACCACAGCTTTAATACTGCAGGAATTGTGCCTGAATGTTTAAGGGCCACCTTGATAGCGTGGCTCATAGGGGTTCAAGTCCCCTCAATTCTAGAGAGAAGGGACTCGAACCCATCCTCAAGAGATCAAAACTCTTGGTGCTTCCACTACACCACTTTCTAGTAAGGTCAGCTAAATAAGCTTTTGGGCCCATACCCCAAATATGTTGGTTAAAATCCTTCCCTCACTAATGAACCCTTATGTACTCACCATCTTGCTTTCAAGCCTCGGCCTGGGCACAGTCCTCACCTTTGCCAGCTCCCACTGACTTCTTGCATGAATAGGACTTGAAATCAACACCCTTGCCATCATTCCTCTCATAGCACGGCAATACCACCCCCGAGCAGTTGAAGCTACAACAAAATACTTCTTAACACAAGCCACCGCTGCAGCCATAATCCTATTCGCTAGCACCACTAATGCTTGACTGGTTGGAGAATGGGATATTCAACAATTAACCCACCCAATTGCAGTTACAACCGCCATGCTGGCCCTTGCACTTAAGGTAGGCCTGGCACCGGTACACTTTTGACTCCCAGAAGTTCTTCAAGGTCTAGACCTCACCACCGGGTTAATCCTTTCAACCTGACAAAAGCTTGCGCCCTTTGCACTTATGCTCCAGGTAGCCCCAACCGTTAACTCCTCCCTAATTGTCACACTGGGACTCCTATCAACTCTCGTTGGGGGCTGGGGGGGACTTAACCAAACCCAACTACGTAAGATCCTAGCATACTCCTCAATCGCCCACCTTGGGTGAATAGTGCTGATTATACAATTCGCGCCTTCCCTCACCCTCCTGAGCCTGATCATATATATTATCATAACATCTTCAGCCTTTATAACACTAAAAACTAATAACTCCCTAACCATCAATGCCCTTGCAATCTCCTGAACTAAAGCACCAACCCTGGCCGCACTAGCTATCCTAGTCCTTCTATCACTTGGGGGCCTCCCGCCTCTCTCAGGATTTATACCTAAATGACTAATTCTACAAGAACTGACAAAGCAAGGGCTGCCAACATCCGCCACACTAGCTGCCATGACAGCCCTTCTCAGCCTATACTTCTACCTACGACTATGTTACGCCATAACCTTAACTATCTGACCCAATACCCTCGCCGCCACTACCCCCTGACGACTGGACTTTACCCACACCACCCTGCCGCTATCGCTTGTCACTATCTTAGCCCTAGGCCTACTTCCCCTTACCCCAGCCGTAGCTGCCTTACTAAACTTATAACAAGGGCTTAGGATAGCACTAAGACCAAGAACCTTCAAAGTTCTAAGCGGGAGTGAGAATCTCCCAGCCCTTGTTAAGACTTGCGGGACTCTATCCCACATCTTCTGAATGCAACCCAGACACTTTAATTAAGCTAAAGCCTTTCTAGGTGGGAAGGCCTCGATCCTACAAACTCTTAGTTAACAGCTAAGCGCTCTATCCAGCGAGCATCCACCTACTTTCCCCCGCCACCGGGGTGGCGAGGCGGGGGAAAGCCCCGGTAGGCTGTTAGCCTACTTCTTCAGGTTTGCAATCTGACATGTAAGTACACCACAAGGCTTGATAAGGAGAGGGTTTAAACCTCTGTTCATGGGGTTACAATCCACCGCTTAACTCTCAGCCACCTTACCTGTGGCAATCACACGATGATTTTTCTCAACCAACCACAAAGACATTGGCACCCTTTATTTAGTATTTGGTGCCTGAGCCGGAATAGTCGGCACAGCCCTAAGCCTTTTAATCCGAGCGGAACTAAGCCAACCCGGGGCTCTTCTGGGGGATGATCAGATTTATAATGTAATCGTCACGGCCCACGCCTTCGTTATGATTTTCTTTATAGTTATGCCAATTATGATTGGAGGCTTTGGAAACTGATTAATCCCACTTATAATCGGGGCCCCCGACATGGCATTTCCCCGAATGAATAATATGAGCTTTTGGCTCCTTCCCCCCTCCTTTCTCCTTCTCCTGGCCTCGTCCGGAGTTGAAGCCGGTGCCGGCACAGGATGAACAGTCTACCCCCCTCTGGCAGGCAACCTCGCCCACGCAGGAGCCTCCGTCGATTTAACTATTTTCTCCCTCCACTTAGCTGGTATTTCCTCTATCTTGGGGGCCGTTAATTTTATTACAACCATTATTAACATGAAACCCCCAGCTATTTCCCAGTATCAAACCCCTCTTTTTGTCTGGGCCGTCTTAATTACCGCAGTGCTTCTACTGCTTTCCCTTCCTGTCCTAGCAGCAGGTATTACCATGCTACTCACAGACCGGAATCTGAACACCACTTTCTTTGACCCAGCGGGCGGGGGAGATCCAATCCTGTATCAACACCTCTTCTGATTCTTTGGTCATCCGGAAGTCTACATTCTAATTCTCCCCGGTTTTGGTATGATCTCCCACATTGTTGCATACTACTCCGGCAAAAAAGAACCCTTCGGGTATATGGGAATAGTCTGAGCTATGATAGCCATTGGACTACTAGGCTTTATCGTCTGGGCCCACCATATGTTTACTGTCGGGATGGATGTTGACACTCGTGCCTACTTTACATCTGCCACTATGATCATTGCCATTCCTACGGGTGTAAAAGTGTTTAGCTGGTTAGCCACATTGCATGGCGGTTCAATCAAATGAGAAACGCCACTTCTTTGGGCCCTGGGGTTTATTTTCCTATTTACAGTGGGAGGACTGACAGGCATTGTCCTAGCAAATTCCTCCCTGGACATCGTCCTTCATGACACCTACTACGTAGTCGCCCACTTCCACTACGTTCTATCAATAGGAGCTGTTTTCGCCATTATAGGCGCTTTCGTACACTGATTCCCCCTATTCACCGGATATACTCTTCACAGCACATGAACTAAAATCCACTTTGGAATTATGTTTATTGGCGTAAATTTAACCTTCTTCCCCCAGCATTTCCTAGGCCTTGCGGGAATACCACGACGGTACTCTGATTACCCCGATGCCTACACACTCTGAAACACTGTCTCTTCAATCGGGTCCCTCATCTCCCTCGTTGCTGTAATTATATTCTTATTTATCCTTTGAGAAGCCTTTGCCGCCAAACGGGAGGTCGCATCAATTGAGCTGACCTCAACAAACGTAGAGTGACTACACGGGTGTCCTCCGCCCTATCACACATTCGAGGAACCGGCGTTTGTACAAGTACAAGCAGCCTAACGAGAAAGGGAGGAATTGAACCCCCATGTGCTGGTTTCAAGCCAACCGCATAACCACTCTGCCACTTTCTTCCATAAGACACTAGTAAAACTAGTATATTACACTGCCTTGTCAAGGCAAAATTGTGGGTTAAAACCCCGCGTGTCTTGAGCACTTAGCTACAATGGCACATCCCTCACAACTAGGATTCCAAGACGCGGCCTCACCTGTAATAGAAGAACTTCTTCACTTCCACGACCATGCTCTTATGATTGTTCTTCTTATCAGCACACTAGTGCTTTATATCATCGTAGCAATAGTCTCCACTAAACTTACTAACAAATATATCCTCGATTCTCAAGAAATTGAGATCGTTTGAACTGTCCTTCCAGCAGTTATTCTTATTCTTATCGCTCTCCCCTCCCTCCGAATTCTCTATCTTATAGACGAAATTAACGACCCCCACCTTACCATCAAAGCAATGGGACACCAGTGATACTGAAGTTACGAATACACTGACTACGAGGACCTGGGCTTTGACTCCTACATAATCCCCACCCAAGACCTAATCCCCGGGCAATTTCGCCTGTTAGAAGCAGACCACCGAATAGTGGTCCCCGTGGAATCTCCAATCCGAGTTCTAGTCTCAGCTGAAGATGTCCTTCATTCCTGAGCTGTCCCTTCTTTAGGTGTAAAAATAGACGCCGTCCCCGGACGTTTAAATCAAACAGCCTTTATTGCCTCTCGACCCGGGGTGTTCTACGGACAGTGTTCTGAAATTTGCGGTGCTAACCACAGCTTCATGCCCATCGTTGTCGAAGCAGTGCCCCTTGAACACTTCGAGAAATGATCCACTATAATACTTGAAGATGCCTCACTAAGAAGCTAAATAGGGAATAGCGTTAGCCTTTTAAGCTAAAGATTGGTGGCCCCCAACCACCCCTAGTGACATGCCCCAACTCAACCCCGCCCCCTGATTTGCCATCTTGGTATTCTCGTGACTGGTTTTCCTAACTGTTATTCCCCCCAAAGTCCTTGGCCACACCTTCACAAATGAGCCTACCTCACAAAGCACTGAAAAAGCTAAACCTGAACCCTGAAACTGACCATGACACTAAGCTTCTTTGACCAATTTATAAGCCCCACATACCTGGGCATCCCACTCATTGCTGTAGCACTAACCCTCCCATGAATTCTCTTCCCAACCCCCTCTGCCCGGTGACTAAACAACCGCCTTATCACACTACAAGGGTGGTTTATCAACCGATTCACCCAACAGCTTCTTCTCCCCTTGAACCTAGGAGGCCATAAGTGAGCAGTAATGCTGACCTCTTTAATACTATTCCTAATTACCCTGAATATATTAGGCCTTCTTCCATACACCTTCACCCCGACCACGCAACTCTCCCTAAATATGGGGCTTGCAGTTCCACTATGACTTGCAACAGTAATTATCGGTATACGAAACCAACCAACTGCCGCCCTGGGACACCTCTTACCTGAAGGAACCCCTGTCCCACTTATCCCGGTTCTTATCATCATCGAAACAATTAGCCTCTTCATCCGCCCCCTTGCTCTAGGCGTACGGCTTACAGCCAACCTTACGGCAGGCCACCTTCTAATTCAACTAATTGCAACAGCAGCCTTTGTTCTTCTACCCCTGATACCAACAGTGGCAATCCTTACTGCTATTGTCCTATTCCTGCTCACCCTTCTTGAGATCGCCGTTGCCATAATTCAAGCCTACGTCTTCGTCCTCCTATTAAGCCTTTACCTACAAGAAAACGTCTAATGGCACACCAAGCACACGCATACCACATGGTCGATCCAAGCCCCTGACCCTTAACCGGCGCAATTGCCGCCCTTTTACTCACATCAGGCACTGCAGTCTGATTCCACTTCCACTCGCTCACACTCCTAGCTATAGGAAATATTCTTATACTTCTCACTATATACCAATGATGACGAGATATTATTCGAGAGGGCACATTCCAAGGACACCACACGCCCCCCGTCCAAAAAGGCCTACGCTACGGCATAGTTCTATTTATCACCTCCGAAGTATTCTTTTTCTTGGGTTTCTTTTGGGCCTTCTATCATTCTAGTCTTGCCCCCACACCCGAACTAGGGGGCTGCTGACCCCCCACGGGCATTATTACTCTTGACCCCTTTGAAGTCCCGCTACTGAACACCGCAGTCCTCCTAGCATCTGGTGTTACCGTTACATGAGCCCACCATAGCATTATGGAAGGTGAACGAAAACAGGCCATCCAATCTCTCACCCTAACTATTTTACTGGGGTTCTACTTCACCTTTCTCCAAGGTATGGAGTACTACGAAGCGCCCTTCACAATCGCTGACGGCGTATATGGCTCCACTTTCTTTGTAGCCACAGGATTCCACGGCCTACACGTAATTATTGGCTCCACCTTCCTAGCCGTTTGTCTGCTTCGACAGATTCAATACCACTTTACATCAGAACATCACTTTGGCTTTGAAGCTGCCGCCTGATATTGACACTTTGTGGACGTAGTCTGACTATTCCTTTACGTCTCTATCTACTGATGAGGCTCATAGTCTTTCTAGTATTAATGCGTATAAGTGACTTCCAATCACCCGGTCTTGGTTAAAACCCAAGGAAAGATAATGAACTTAATCACAACAATTGTTACCATCACCATCGCACTATCCATAGTACTGGCTACTGTTTCTTTCTGACTACCACAGATCACACCGGACGCAGAGAAACTGTCCCCCTATGAGTGCGGATTTGACCCCCTGGGATCTGCCCGACTACCTTTCTCCCTGCGCTTTTTCCTTATCGCCATTTTATTTCTTTTATTTGACCTAGAGATCGCCCTTCTTCTACCCCTCCCATGAGGGGATCAACTAGACACCCCCACCCTAACACTTGCTTGATCCGCCGCCGTCCTTGCCTTGCTCACCCTTGGCTTGATTTACGAGTGAACCCAAGGAGGCCTAGAATGGGCTGAATAGGCAGTTAGTCCAAAAATAAGACCCTTGATTTCGGCTCAAAAGACCATGGTTTAAGTCCATGACCGCCTTATGACACCAGTACACTTCAGCTTTACCTCAGCCTTTGTTCTAGGACTGATAGGACTCGCATTCCACCGCACCCACCTTCTCTCAGCCCTTCTTTGCCTAGAAGGAATAATACTCTCTCTATTTATTGCCCTATCCCTCTGGGCACTTCAAATAGAAGCAACCGGTTATTCGGTAGCCCCCATGCTATTGCTAGCCTTCTCAGCCTGTGAAGCCAGCGCAGGCCTGGCCCTACTAGTAGCAACTGCACGAACACACGGTACGGACCGCCTCCAAAGCCTCAACCTTCTCCAATGTTAAAAATTCTCATCCCAACACTAATACTATTTCCCACAATCTGGCTTAGTCCTGCAAAATGACTATGAGCAACATCAACAGCCCAAAGCCTACTTATTGCACTAGCAAGCTTATCCTGGCTCAAGTGGTCATCAGAAACCGGCTGAACCTCCTCCAACCTTTATTTAGCCACAGACCCCTTGTCGACGCCCCTCCTAGTATTAACCTGCTGACTACTTCCCTTAATAATCCTCGCAAGTCAGAACCATATCAACCCAGAGCCCCTTAATCGCCAACGGACCTATATCTCTCTCTTAGTCTCTCTTCAGATATTCTTAATCTTAGCATTTGGTGCCACAGAGATCATTATGTTTTATATCATATTTGAAGCCACACTTCTTCCAACTCTAATTATCATCACCCGGTGGGGCAACCAGACAGAACGCCTCAGTGCTGGCACCTACTTCTTATTCTACACCTTAGCCGGCTCCCTGCCCCTCCTTGTAGCCCTCCTCCTCCTACAAAATGACAATGGGACACTGTCCATGCTGACACTGCAATATACACAGCCCCTCCACCTTCTAACATGAGGGGATAAGCTATGATGAGCTGCCTGTCTCCTAGCCTTTCTTGTAAAAATACCCCTATACGGCGTCCACCTCTGACTCCCCAAAGCCCATGTAGAAGCCCCAATCGCAGGCTCTATGGTCTTAGCTGCCGTCCTTCTTAAGCTGGGCGGATACGGCATAATACGAATAATAATTATGCTAGACCCCCTAACCAAGGAACTAGCATATCCATTCATTGTCCTAGCCCTCTGAGGTATTATTATAACCGGATCCATTTGCCTCCGTCAAACGGACCTGAAATCACTGATCGCTTACTCCTCCGTAGGACATATAGGATTGGTCGCAGGGGGCATTCTAGTTCAAACACCCTGGGGATTTACTGGCGCAATTATCCTTATAATTGCACACGGCCTTGCCTCTTCAGCACTATTCTGCCTAGCAAATACAAGCTACGAACGAACACATAGCCGGACCATACTTCTAGCCCGAGGGATACAAATAATTCTCCCTCTAATAACCACCTGGTGATTTGTAGCCAGTTTAGCCAACCTAGCCCTCCCACCCCTTCCTAATCTAATGGGAGAACTAATAATCATCACCACCATATTTAACTGATCACACTGAACTCTTCTCCTCACAGGAGTCGGAACGCTGATTACAGCCAGCTATTCCCTCTATTTATTCCTAATAACCCAACGAGGGCCCCTACCTTCTCATATTATTGCCCTTGAACCCACCCACACCCGTGAGCACCTGCTTATCACCCTACATCTTATCCCCATCATCCTCCTAATCCTAAAACCGGAGCTCATATGAGGCTGATGTTTCTGTAGATATAGTTTAACTAAAGCATTAGATTGTGATTCTAAAGACAGAGGTTAAAGCCCTCTTATCCACCGAGAGAAGTCTGTTGACAGTAGGGACTGCTAATCTTCTACCCCCTCGGTTAAACTCCGTGGTTCACTCGTGCTTCTAAAGGATAATAGCTCATCCGTTGGTCTTAGGAACCAAAGACTCTTGGTGCAACTCCAAGTAGCAGCTATGCACCCAACCACACTCATCTTAAGCTCAACCCTTCTAATGATCTTGGCACTTCTTATTTATCCCCTTTTGACCACCCTTGACCCCAACCAACGACCCGGAAACTGAGCCCTCACCCACGTTAAGACTTCCGTCAAGATGGCTTTTCTGGTAAGCCTACTCCCCCTATTCATTTTTCTTGACCAGGGGACGGAGACAATTGTCACCAACTGGCAATGAATGAACACCTCAACCTTTGATGTAAACCTCAGCTTTAAATTTGACCACTACTCCATCATCTTCACCCCTATTGCCCTCTATGTAACCTGATCAATTCTTGAGTTTGCATCATGATATATACACGCTGATCCCAACATGAACCGATTCTTTAAATACCTTCTCCTGTTTTTGGTAGCCATAATCGTTCTAGTGACTGCTAACAATATGTTCCAACTGTTTATCGGCTGAGAAGGTGTTGGTATCATATCATTCCTCCTTATCGGGTGATGATACGGCCGAGCCGATGCCAACACAGCTGCCATACAAGCCGTTGTGTATAACCGAGTCGGAGATATTGGGCTTATCTTAAGCATGGCTTGATTTGCAACAAACCTCAACTCTTGAGAAATTCAACAAATGTTCGCCTCATCAAAAGACCTTGACCTAACACTCCCACTCATAGGCCTCATCTTAGCCGCCACTGGCAAATCAGCACAATTTGGACTTCATCCCTGGCTCCCTTCCGCAATGGAAGGTCCTACGCCGGTATCTGCCCTGCTGCACTCTAGCACCATGGTTGTTGCAGGCATTTTCCTGCTAATCCGACTCCACCCCCTTATGGAGAACAACCAAACGGCCCTTACCACCTGCTTGTGCCTTGGTGCCCTAACCACGCTATTCACCGCTACTTGCGCCCTGACACAAAACGACATCAAAAAAATCGTCGCATTCTCCACATCCAGTCAACTAGGACTGATAATGGTCACCATCGGACTTAACCAGCCACAGCTAGCCTTTCTTCACATCTGTACCCACGCCTTCTTTAAAGCCATACTATTCCTGTGTTCAGGATCAATCATTCACAGCCTAAACGATGAGCAGGACATCCGAAAAATGGGGGGTATACACAACCTCACCCCCTTCACCTCTTCCTGCCTTACAATTGGTAGCCTCGCACTTACCGGCACTCCCTTCTTGGCAGGATTCTTCTCCAAAGATGCTATTATTGAAGCCTTAAATACATCTCACCTCAACGCCTGAGCCCTAACCCTTACCCTACTGGCCACCTCTTTTACAGCCGTATACAGCCTCCGAGTTGTGTATTTCGTATCTATGGGACACCCTCGTTTTACAGCCATCTCACCAATTAATGAAAATAACCCCTCCGTCATTAACCCGATCAAGCGATTAGCCTGAGGAAGCATTGTTGCAGGCCTTCTGATCACCTCAAACTTCCTCCCCTCTAAAACCCCCGTTATAACAATACCCCCCGCCCTAAAGCTAGCCGCCCTCCTGGTCACTATTTTAGGTCTTCTTGTTGCACTAGAACTTGCATCCTTGACCAGCAAGCAATTTAAGACCACACCCAACCTTGTTACACACAACTTCTCCAACATATTAGGCTTTTTCCCCGCCATTGTCCACCGACTAGCCCCCAAGCTTAACCTGACCCTCGGTCAGGCCATTGCCAGCCAAATAGTAGATCAAACATGGTTTGAAAAGATTGGACCAAAAGGAGTTGTATCCACCCATCTGCCCATAATTACAACAACCAGCAACATGCAACAAGGGATGATTAAAACATACCTCACCCTATTCTTCCTTTCAACAACCCTAGCTGTCTTATTAACCTCAACCTAAACTGCCCGAAGGGCTCCCCGACTAAGACCCCGAGTCAACTCTAGTACCACAAATAGTGTTAGCAAGAGAACCCATGCACACACCACCAACAACCCCCCACCGGAAGAGTATATTAGGGCCACCCCGCTTGTGTCCCCTCGCACAACAGAAAACTCCTTAAACTCATCCACCGCAACTCATGAAGTCTCGTATCACCCACCCCAAAATCAGCCCGCCACCAGAGCCACCCCCACCACATAAGCCACCACATAACCTAAAACTGAACGATCCCCCCAAGACTCAGGAAACGGCTCGGCAGCTAAAGCAGCTGAGTAAGCAAACACTACAAGTATCCCCCCCAAATAAATCAAGAATAGTACTAAAGACAAGAACGACCCCCCATGCCCCACCAAAACACCACAGCCCACGCCCGCTGCCACTACCAACCCCAGGGCAGCAAAGTAGGGAGCAGGATTTGATGCAACAGCTACAAGACCCAAAACCAACCCCAATAGAAATAAAGACACAAGATAAGTCATAATTCCTGCTCGGACTCTAACCGAAACTAATGACTTGAAAAACCACCGTTGTTATTCAACTACAAGAACCTAATGGCTAACCTCCGAAAAACCCACCCCCTCCTAAAGATTGCTAATGACGCACTAGTCGATCTTCCAGCGCCCTCAAACATCTCAGTGTGATGAAACTTTGGCTCACTTCTGGGCCTATGTTTAGCCACCCAAATTCTCACAGGACTTTTCCTGGCCATGCACTACACTTCTGACATCTCAACAGCCTTCTCCTCCGTATGCCATATTTGCCGAGATGTCAGCTACGGCTGACTTATCCGAAATATTCACGCCAATGGAGCATCTTTCTTCTTTATCTGCATTTATATACACATTGCCCGAGGACTTTACTATGGCTCCTACCTATACAAAGAAACCTGAAATATTGGGGTTGTCCTTCTACTCCTTACAATAATAACTGCCTTCGTGGGCTACGTTCTTCCATGAGGACAAATATCTTTCTGAGGTGCAACAGTCATCACAAACCTCCTTTCTGCCGTACCCTACGTAGGGGGCGCCCTTGTGCAGTGAATCTGAGGTGGGTTTTCCGTAGATAATGCCACCCTAACACGGTTTTTTGCCTTTCACTTCTTATTCCCATTTGTTATTGCAGCTGCAACAGTCATCCACCTCCTTTTCCTTCATGAAACTGGGTCTAACAACCCAGCAGGGATCAACTCTGATGCCGATAAAATCTCATTCCACCCCTACTTCTCATACAAAGACCTGTTGGGATTTGTAGCTATACTACTAGGACTAACATCCTTGGCACTATTTGCACCCAACCTCTTGGGGGACCCAGATAATTTTACACCGGCCAACCCACTAGTCACCCCGCCCCACATCAAGCCTGAGTGATACTTCCTCTTCGCCTACGCAATCCTACGATCGATCCCCAACAAGCTAGGCGGGGTCCTCGCCCTTCTATTCTCTATCCTCGTACTCATGGTCGTCCCCATTCTACATACCTCTAAGCAGCGAGGACTAACCTTCCGGCCCCTTACGCAATTCTTATTCTGAACCCTAGTAGCAGACATGCTCATCCTCACCTGAATTGGCGGTATACCTGTAGAACACCCCTTCATTATCATCGGCCAAGTCGCCTCAGTTATCTACTTCACCATCTTCCTAGTCTTGGCCCCCTTAGCCGGATGAGCTGAGAATAAAGCCCTTGAATGAGCCTGCCCTAGTAGCTCAGTGTAAGAGCGCCGGTCTTGTAATCCGGAGGCCGGAGGTTAAACCCCTCCCTAGTGCTCAGAGAGAGGAGATTTTAACTCCCACCCTTAACTCCCAAAGCTAAGATTCTAAATTAAACTACCCTCTGACGCCGCAGTGTACATGGTAAATCATATATCCCCATACAGTGTGTGTATATTACACCACTATGTATAATATTGCATATTATGTACTGACCCATATATTATTATTGCACGTAGGTAGTACATCCTATGTATTATCAACATAAGTGATTTTAAGCCCTCATACATCAGTACCGTTCCAAGGTTTACATTAAGCAAGACTCGGATAATCACCAACGGAACCGTTCTAACTTGATTAATTGCTAAACAACAAACCTCCAACTAACACGGGCTCCGTCTTTACCCACCAAATTTCAGCATCGGTCCCGTTTAATGTAGTAAGAACCGACCAACGATTTATCAGTAGGCATACTCTTAATGATGGTCAGGGTCAAATATCGTATTAGGTAGCATCTCGTGAATTATTACTTGCATCTGGTTCCTATTTCATGGGCTATCCTTAAGAAACCACCCCCTGAAAGCCGAATGTAATGCATCTGGTTAATGGTGTCAATCTTACTGTTCGTTACCCACCTAGCCGGGCGTTCTCTTATATGCATAGGGTTCTCCTTTTTTTTTTTCCTTTCAGCTTGCATATACAAGTGCACACCGAGAAGTCTAACAAGGTCGAACTAGATCTTGGTCTCCAGCGGACCCAATAATAATGGCGGAATGATATTCTATAAAGAATTGCATAATTGATATCAAGTGCATAAGGTCAGTTTCTTTCCTCACAGATACCTAAGATCTCCCCGGCTTTTGCGCGGCTAAACCCCCCTACCCCCCTACGCTGAGCGATCCTTATTATTCCTGTCAAACCCCAAAACCAGGAAGTCTCGATAGCGCTATTACCCATCAAACCGTACATTAACAAACTTTGGCACCGACAATCCTATTATCAAAGCCACCCCTTAATTAAAGTATACACTAAAACTTTTTATTATACATTAATAAACTTTATTACTTACAAACTTTGGCACCGACAACCCTATTATCAAAGCCACCCCTTAATTAAAGTATACATTAATAAAATTTTGTTATACTTAACAAACTTTGGCACCGACAACCCTATCATGAAGGCCACTCCTGATTAAAATATGT